TAATTTGTATTTGAAATTTTAGTATTGAGATTAATTTATAAATTTTTTCTACTAAATTTTGGGCTTTTCGTGGTGAAAAAAATGTGAAGTTAAATATGTGTATGTTATATATAATGTGTGGTGGCATAAGTTAACTTTACCAAAACTTGTTAATTTTGATACGCTTAGTCGAGCCTTCCTTGGTTTAGGGGTTTGACAAGGAGAACAGGATTTACTGAGCGTAGGGGGTAGGGGGGTTTATCGCGCAGAAACCAAAGGGGGGTATATAGTATAAGGTTGTGTTGAGTAAGGATATGTTATGCACTTGAGATAAATCAATGTAATTCTTGTGTTATGTCGTTCAATCATTAACCTACATCCTTGATAACAAGGATAACGTTCTACCTTAATCTAGGACTCCTGTTCACACTCTGAAATGTGGATGAAAAGAAACCAAAAAGAGAACCCCTATGCATATAAAAGAATGCCCGGCTTGGTGGGTAACGAGACATATGGACTACACCATGAATCAGATGCCAGTATAGATTTGAATTAGGGGAGTCCGCATTCCCATGCCCGTGAAATTAGAATCAGATGCCAGTAATAATTCATAGTTTACCACCCTCCACTTTTGTCCCTGATTCTATCATGGATGTTATGCAATTATATAAACTGGTTGGTGGTTTCTTACTACATTAACTATTCCTCGATAAATGTCTGTTAGGTAATGCAAGGAAAAATTTGAGGACGACTTTTAAGGGAGTAAGGACTTACTCATCTTATAATAACAGAATTTCTGAGGATTAGTAGTATGCTTTATGTATACCCTAGATTTTAGTACTTGCTTTATGGTCTAAATATTTAGTTGGTGATTATACATCAATGTACTAATACATTAATGTAATATTATGCATAATATGTACTAAACCATATAGCACAGAGAATAGTTTAATTTAGAACTCTGGCTTTGGGAGCCAGGGGTGAGAGTTAAAATCTCTTTTTTCTGGCACTAGGGAGGGGTTTAACCTCCGATCTTCGGATTACAAGACCGATGCTTTGAATTAAGCTACTAGGGCAAGCTCATTCTAGTGCTTTATTTTCTAGTCATCCTGCTAGTGGCATTAGAACTAGGAAGAGTGCGAAGTATAGGACGGATGCGATTTGCCCAATAATAATGAATGGGTGTTCAACTGGTATTCCTCCGATTCATGTTAGAATAATTATGTCTGCGATTAGGGCCCAAAAGAGAAATTGGGTGATTGGTCGGAATGTCAGTCCTCGTTGTTTTGACGTGTGGAGGATTGGTACGACTACCAGTACGAGAATGGAGAATAAAAGTGCTAGGACACCTCCAAGTTTATTAGGAATTGATCGGAGAATGGCGTAAGCAAATAGGAAGTATCATTCGGGCTTGATGTGGGGAGGGGTAACTAGCGGGTTCGCGGGGGTGAAGTTTTCTGGATCTCCCAGAAGGTTGGGTGAAAACAATGCTAGGGATGTAAGTGCTAGTAGTATAATTACAAATCCGAATAAGTCCTTGTAGGAAAAATAAGGGTGGAATGAGATTTTGTCTGCGTCTGAGTTTAGGCCTGCTGGGTTATTTGATCCCGTTTCGTGAAGAAACAGTAGGTGGATAATAGTGGCTGCGGCAATAATAAATGGCAGTAGGAAGTGGAAGGCGAAGAATCGTGTTAGTGTTGCATTATCTACAGAGAATCCTCCTCAGATTCATTGGACTAGGGCGTTTCCTATGTAGGGGATTGCGGATAGGAGATTAGTAATTACTGTTGCGCCTCAAAACGATATTTGTCCTCATGGTAGTACATAGCCCACGAAAGCTGTTATTATTACTAATAGTAGTAGGACAACTCCGATGTTTCATGTCTCTTTGTATAAGTAGGATCCGTAGTATAATCCTCGGGCGATGTGTATATAAATACAGATAAAAAAGAATGATGCCCCGTTGGCGTGGATATTTCGGATTAGTCACCCATAATTCACGTCTCGGCAGATGTGTGTTACTGAGGAGAAGGCGGTGGAGATGTCAGATGTGTAGTGTATGGCTAGAAATAGTCCGGTGAGGATTTGGGTAATCAAGCATAGTCCTAGTAGGGATCCAAAGTTTCATCAAACTGAGATGTTAGAGGGGGCTGGTAGGTCGATTAGTGCGTCGTTAGCAATTTTAATTAGGGGATGTGTTTTTCGTAGGCTTGCCATTAGGGTTCTTATAGTTGAATAACAACGGTGGTTCTTCAAATCATTGGTCTCGGTTAGAGTCCGGGTAGGAATTATGACTTATCTTGTATCATTACTGTTGATGGCTTTAGTTGTTGGTTTGGTTGCTGTGGCTTCTAACCCTGCGCCCTATTTTGCTGCTTTTGGTTTGGTGGTGGCGGCGGGGGTTGGGTGCGGAGTGCTTATTGGCCATGGAGGATCTTTTTTATCTTTAGTTCTTTTTTTAATTTATTTGGGTGGAATACTTGTTGTGTTTGCCTATTCAGCGGCTTTGGCTGCTGAACCTTTTCCGGAGGCGTGGGGGGACCGTTCTGTGGTTGGGTATGTTACAATTTATTTACTTGGCGTAGGTTTAATGGTCGGCTTGTTTTGGGAGGATTGATATGAGGGGTCTTGAATTGTTGTTGATGGTTTAAAGGAGTTTTCTATGTTGCGAGGGGATACTAGTGGTGTGGCAATAATATACTCGTCTGGTGGGGGCATGTTGATTATTTGTGCGTGGGTGTTGTTGTTGACTTTGTTTGTTGTACTAGAGTTAACTCGTGGGCTTGGTCGTGGGGCGCTTCGCGCAGTTTAAAGGGCTGTCAGTAGGATGGCAAGGGATGTGGTAAATAGAAAGATTGTTAAGTAAGTTTTAATTATTCCTCGTTGGGTGTCGCTGATGGTTTTGGCTATGTTGATTTGTGTGGAGGATGCCCCTTTTGGTCCGACGGCTTCAAATCAGGTTTGGTCTACTAGTTGTGTGGCAATTGATTGTCCTATAATTAGGTTTAGTTTGGGGATAAGACGGTGGATAATTGCGGGGAAATAGCCCAGTATATTAGAGAAGTGATGGGGAGGGGCTGTTGGGCCGGTTTTGAATTGTTTACTGGTTAATGTTGTTAGTTCTACGGCTACTAGTAGGCCAATAATTGTTACTGCGAGGGCAGCCATTTTAAGGATTATGGGTATAGTTATGATAGGTGTTTTAGAGGGTAGAAAGTTTGATGTAATAATAAGTCCTGCAACAATACTTCCTCAGGCAAGTCGTTTAATTGGGTTAATTACTGATGGGTTGTTTTCGTTAATTGGGGAAAGAGACGGGAATCGGGGAGTGCCCATGGTGACAAAGAAGATTACTCGGAGGCTGTATACAGCGGTAAAGGACGTGGCAATGAGTGTTAGGGTCAGGGCCCAGGCGTTTAGGTAAGAGGTGTTTAGGGCTTCAATGATTGCGTCTTTTGAGAAGAAGCCGGCTAAAAATGGTGTTCCTGTTAGGGCTAGGCTACCGATGGTTAAGCAGGTTGAGGTAAGTGGTAAGAGGTTTTGTAGGCCTCCCATTTTTCGGATGTCTTGTTCGTTGTTTAGGCTGTGGATGATGGCTCCGGAGCATAAGAATAATATTGCCTTGAAAAAGGCGTGAGTGCAGATATGTAAAAATGCTATTTGAGGCTGGTTAAGGCCAATGGTAACTATTATGAGTCCTAGTTGGCTAGATGTTGAGAACGCTACAATTTTTTTGATATCATTTTGTGTTAGGGCGCAGGCAGCTGTAAATAGGGTGGTTAAGGCTCCTAGGCATAGGCAGGTTGTTAGAGCTAGGCTGTTGTCTTCTATAATTGGGTGCAGTCGAATAAGCAGGAAGATACCTGCGACGACTATGGTGCTGGAGTGTAGTAGGGCAGAGACTGGTGTGGGGCCCTCCATGGCGGAGGGTAGTCATGGGTGGAGGCCAAACTGGGCCGATTTACCAGTTGCCGCTAAGATTAAACCAATTAGGGGGAGTGTTATGTCGGAGGTTTTTGATAAGTAGAAAATTTGTTGAATTTCTCATGAGTTTAGGTTTGTGGCAATTCAGGCTATGCTTATGATTAGTCCGATGTCTCCCACTCGGTTGTATAAGACTGCCTGAAGAGCTGCCGTGTTAGCATCTGCTCGTCCATATCATCAGCCGATTAGAAGAAATGATATAATTCCTACTCCTTCTCATCCAATAAAGAGTTGAAATATATTGTTGGCGGTTACGAGAATGATTATGGCTACTAGGAATAGAAGTAGGTACTTGAAGAATCGGTTTATACCCGGGTCGGAGTGCATATATCAGGATGCAAATTCAAGGATAGATCAGGTTACGTAGAGGGCAATAGGTGTAAAAATGAGGGAGTAGTGGTCGAATTTAAAGCTGATGTTAACATCAAATAAGGTGGTGTTTATTCAGTGTCAGTCGGTAATAATAGTTTCAGTTCCCTGGTCTAGAAACATTATGAGTGGCAATAGGCTGATGAAAAATGCGGTGCTTACAGCGGTTTTTACATGCGTTGTTGCCCAGTTAGGGTTTTTGGGGGTTGGATGCAGTGTAGTAAGTAGGGGGTAAATAAGAATTGTGATGACTAGAATTAATGAGGACGATAAAATTAGGGTAGTTGGGTGCATAGCTTCTACTTGGATTTGCACCAAGAGTTTTTGGTTCCTAAGACCAGCGGATGAGCTGTTATCCTTTAGAAGCGTAAGGAAACCACGGAATTTAACCGTGGGTATAAGTATTAGCAGTGCTTATTGCCTCATGGCCTTCCTTGGTGAGTAAGGGGGTTTTAACCTCTATTTTTAGAATCACAATCTAATGTTTTAAATTAAACTATACTTACTAGTGGCATCAGCCTCATATAAGTTCGGGCTTTGTTACTAGTAAAATAACTGGGAGGAGGTGGAGTACTATTAGTAAATGTTCTCGGGTGTGAAATGGGGGTAGTCCCGTGATATGGCTCGGTGTTGGTCCTCGTTGGGTTATTAAGAATAAATATAGGGAATAGCCTGCTGTAATTAGCGTTCCCACTCCTGTAAGCATAATGGTTCATGGGGATCAGTTAAAAAGGGTGGTGATGATCATAAGTTCACCCATTAGGTTGGGGAGGGGCGGTAGTGCTAGGTTAGCTAAATTAGCGATGAATCATCAGACTGCTGTTAGTGGAAAAATTGTTTGGAGTCCTCGAGCTAGCATTATGGTTCGGCTGTGGGTTCGTTCGTAGGTGGTGTTAGCTAGGCAAAATAGTGCGGAGGATACCAGGCCGTGGGCGATTATTAGAATAATTGCGCCTGTGAATCCTCATGGGGTTTGAATTAGGATACCTCCTGCTACCAGGCCTATGTGACTTACAGATGAGTAGGCGATTAGTGATTTTAGGTCTGTCTGGCGAAGGCAGATTGATCCGGTTATGATGATGCCTCAAAGTGCTAGAATAATAAAGGGGTAAGCTAGTTCTTTTGAGAGTGGGTCTAACATAACTATTATTCGTATTATGCCGTATCCCCCTAGTTTTAGTAAGACTGCGGCTAGAACTATAGATCCTGCTACCGGGGCCTCAACGTGGGCTTTTGGAAGTCATAAGTGGACTCCATAAAGTGGTATTTTAACTAAAAATGCGATTAAGCATCCTGCTCATCAGATGTTATGGCCTCATGAGTTGAGCGTTAGGGGTTGAGAATATTGTAAAATTAGTATTGAGAGAGTTCCTGTTGTTTGTTGGAGAAGGAGGAGGGCTACTAGAAGTGGTAGTGACCCTGCTAGGGTATAAAACAGGAAGTAGGTTCCTGCATTGAGGCGTTCGGTTTGGTTTCCTCATCGGGTGATAATGATTAATGTGGGGATAAGGGTGGCTTCAAATATAATATAAAATATAATAATTTCTGTGGCTCCGAACGCTATAACTAGGAAGGTCTGTAGGGAGGCCAGGAGGGTGATATATAGGCGTTGGCGGTTAATTGGTTCGGGGTAGATATGGTTTTGGCTGGCCAAGATTATTAATGGGAGAAGTCAGCAGGTGAGGACTAAGAGTGGGGTTGACAGGGGGTCTGTGGCTAAGTAGGCGTTTGAGGTTGATCATCCGGTTTCTGATGTTCATTTTAATCAAGAAAGGCTGATGAGGGCAATTAATAGGCTTTGTGTAGTTGTTGTTGTTCATAGTCATTTAGGGGATGTCAATCAGATTGTGGGAAATAGCATGATTGTGGGGATTAGTACTTTTAGCATTGTAATAGATTGAGGTTTTGTAGGCGGTCAGTTCCGTGGGTTCGGGCTGTGGCAACCAGAAGGGCCAGGCCTGCGCTGGCCTCGCAGGCGGAGAAGGCTAGCAGTAATATAGGTGCTGTGGAGAATACAGTTGATTCAAATTGTATGGCTCAAAGGGCTAGTGCGATAAATAGGGATAATATTATTCCTTCTAGGCAGAGTAGTGCGGAGAGTAGGTGGGTGCGGTGAAATGCTAGGCCTATTAGTCCTAATGTGAAGGCTGAGCTAAAACTGAAGTGTACGGGTGTCATAAGAGGGCCGTGGAGTTAAACCACGATCTTCTGAGCCGAAATCAGAGGTCTTTTATTGGACTAACTCTCTATTCTGCCCATTCTAGGCCTCCTTGGACTCATTCATAGACTAATCCTAATGTAAGTAAAATTAGGACTGTTGTGGCTCAGAAGAAGGTCCCAGCGGGGTTATGAAGTTGGTCTCCTCAGGGTAGTGGGAGGAGTAAGGCAATTTCTAGGTCAAATAATAAGAATAAAATTGCCACCAAGAAGAATCGAAGTGAAAATGGGAGTCGAGCAGATCCTAAGGGGTCGAAGCCGCATTCGTAGGGTGAAAGTTTTTCTGCGTCCGGGTTTGTCTGTGGCAGTCAAAAAGATACAATTGCTAATACCAGAGAGAGGGTGACTGTAATGGTTAAAATTGTAATAATTAAGTTCATTATCTTTCCTTGGGGTTTAACCAAGACTGGGTGATTGGAAGTCACTCGTACTGTTTAAATACTAGAGAGATATGAGCCTCATCAATAAATGGATACGTAGAGGAATAGTCATACTACGTCTACAAAGTGTCAGTATCATGCGGCGGCCTCAAAGCCGAAGTGATGTTCAGATGTGAAGTGATATTGGATTTGGCGGAGTAGGCAGACGGCCAGGAATGAAGACCCAATAATAACATGAAGTCCATGGAACCCTGTGGCTACAAAGAATGTTGAGCCGTAGACTCCATCTGCGATTGTGAATGGCGCTTCGTAGTACTCCATGGCCTGCAAGGCAGTGAAATATAACCCTAGTAAAATAGTTAGTGCGAGGGATTGAATGGCTTGTTTGCGTTCCCCTTCTATTAGGCTGTGGTGAGTCCATGTTACTGTAACCCCTGATGCCAGGAGGACGGCTGTGTTAAGTAGTGGGACTTCGAACGGATCTAGTGTAACAATTCCTGTTGGGGGTCAGCATCCTCCTAGCTCTGGCGTAGGTGCTAGGCTTGAATGGTAGAAAGCTCAGAAAAATCCGAGGAAAAAGAATACTTCGGATGTGATAAATAAAATTATTCCGTAGCGTAAGCCTTTTTGTACTGGGGGTGTGTGGTGGCCTTGGAAGGTTCCTTCTCGAATAATGTCTCGTCATCATTGGTATATGGTAAGGAGTAAGAGAACTGCCCCAAGGGTTATAAGTGTAGTCGAGTGGAAGTGAAACCAGATTGCTAGGCCGGATGTCATTAGTAGAGCTCCGACTGCGCCGGTTAGTGGTCATGGGCTTGGATCAACCATATGATATGCATGTGCTTGGTGGGTCATTAAACGTTCTCTTGTAGATATAGGCTTAGGAGAAGGACGAATACATAAGCTTGGATTATGGCTACTGCAACTTCTAGAAGTGTGAGGAGAAAGAGGACGGCGGCAGTTAAGATGGCCACTGTTGGTATTATTGGGAGTAAAACAAATACGGCAGTAGCGATTAGTTGAATAAGCAGGTGTCCGGCAGTTAGGTTTGCTGTCAATCGGACACCTAGGGCTAAAGGTCGGATAAATAGGCTAATTGTCTCGATGATAATAAGCACGGGAATTAAGGGAATTGGGGTGCCCTCTGGTAACAAATGTCCTAGGGCAACTGTTGGTTGATTTCGTATTCCAATAATAACTGTGGCAAGTCATAGTGGAACGGCAAATCCTATATTTAATGACAGTTGTGTTGTTGGGGTGAAGGTGTATGGTAATAGTCCGAGCATATTAATGGTAATTAAAAATACTATTAATGAGGCTAGTAATAGTGCTCATTTGTGGCCCGCTGTATTTAATGGCAGTATAAGTTGATTGGTAAATCGGTTGATAAATCATCCTTGAACTGTGATTAGACGATTATTAACTCATCGTGATGAGGGGGTGGGGAGTAGAATTCATGGCAGGGTGATTGCGATTGCAATTAGGGGGATGCCAAGATAAGATGGGCTTGCAAATTGATCAAAGAAGCTTATTGCCATGGTCAGTCTCAGGGTTCAGTTTTGTGTTTTTCGGAATCCAGAAGGACCGGCTCATTGGGTGAGGTGTGGTTTATTACTTTGGTGGGGATAATAGTAAGAAATGTTAATCATGAAAATACTAAAATTGCGAATCAAGGGGCGGGGTTTAATTGAGGCATTTCACTAGAGGTGGTTGGGAGGCACCATTCTTTGGCTTAAAAGGCCAATGCTGAAGCCCGGATTTAGCTTCCTAGTGAGGCGTCTTCTAGTATAAGTGATGATCAGTTTTCGAAGTGTTCAAGGGGGACTGCTTCTACTACGATGGGTATAAAGCTGTGGTTCGCTCCACAAATTTCTGAGCATTGCCCGTAAAACACTCCTGGGCGGGAAGCAATGAAGGCTGTTTGATTGAGACGCCCTGGGACGGCGTCTATTTTTACTCCAAGGGATGGGACGGCCCAGGAGTGTAGCACATCTTCGGCTGAGACAAGTACCCGAATTGGAGACTCCATTGGGACAACCATTCGGTGGTCTGTTTCAAGCAATCGAAATTGGCCGGGGTTAAGGTCTTGGGTTGGAATTATATATGAGTCAAAGCCTAGGTTCTCGTAGTCAGTGTATTCGTAGCTTCAGTATCATTGGTGGCCCATAGCTTTAATTGTTAGGTGGGGGTCATTAATCTCATCTATAAGGTAAAGAATTCGTAAGGAGGGAAGGGCAATTATAACAAGAATTACAGCTGGTAGGACGGTCCATACAATTTCAATTTCTTGAGAGTCTAAGATGTACTTGTTTGTAAGTTTTGTTGATACTATTGCAATGATAATGTAGAGTACTAGGGTGCTAATTAAAAATACGATTATTAAAGCGTGGTCATGAAAGTGAAGAAGTTCTTCTATAACGGGTGATGCCGCGTCTTGGAATCCTAATTGTGTGGGATGTGCCATTAAGCTTAAAGCTTAAGACATGCAGGGGTTTAACCTACTATTTCACCTTGACAAAGTGATGTAATTTGCGGGTTTACTAATGTCTTTAAAAGGAAGTGACAGAGTGGTCATGTGACTGGCTTGAAACCAGTAGATGGGGGTTCAATTCCTCCCTTCCTCGTTAACTTGATTGAACTTGAACGAATGCGGGCTCTTCAAATGTGTGATACGGAGGGGGGTATCCGTGAAGCCATTCAACATTTGTTGCGGTTAATTCTACAGATAAAACTTCTCGTTTTGCGGCAAAGGCTTCTCATAGAATAAATAAGAACATAATTACTGCTACTAGTGAGATTAATGATCCAATGGAGGACACTGTGTTTCACAGGGTGTAGGCGTCTGGGTAATCTGAGTATCGACGTGGTATTCCCGCTAGGCCGAGGAAGTGTTGGGGAAAGAAGGTGAGGTTCACGCCCACAAATATAACTCCAAAATGGATTTTGGTTCAAGTACTGTGGAGGGTATATCCTGTAAATAGGGGAAATCAGTGCACAAAGGCCGCTATAATGGCAAATACGGCTCCTATTGACAGTACATAGTGGAAGTGTGCAACAACATAATATGTGTCATGCAGGACAATGTCTAGTGATGAGTTGGCTAACACAATTCCTGTTAATCCTCCCACTGTAAAGAGGAAAATGAAGCCAAGGGCTCAAAGTATCGGTGTCTCTCATTTAATTGATCCTCCGTGTAATGTGGCTAATCAGCTAAACACTTTTACACCTGTTGGGATGGCAATGATTATAGTTGCGGACGTAAAGTATGCACGAGTATCTACGTCCATGCCGACTGTAAACATGTGATGGGCTCAGACGATAAAGCCTAGTAGGCCGATGGCCATTATTGCTCAGACCATTCCTATATATCCAAATGGTTCTTTTTTGCCTGCATAATAGGCTACAACATGGGAGATAATGCCAAATCCGGGTAAAATTAAAATGTAGACTTCTGGGTGGCCAAAGAATCAAAATAGGTGTTGATAGAGAATGGGGTCTCCCCCTCCTGCGGGGTCAAAGAATGTAGTGTTTAGGTTTCGGTCTGTTAGAAGTATTGTGATTCCAGCAGCTAGGACCGGGAGAGATAGTAGGAGGAGGACAGCGGTCACAAGGACAGCCCATACAAATAATGGGGTCTGGTATTGGGAGATGGCTGGGGGTTTTATATTAATTGTTGTTGTGATAAAATTAATTGCCCCAAGGATGGATGACACACCGGCCAAATGGAGGGAGAAAATAGTTAGGTCTACGGATGCGCCTGCGTGGGCTAAATTGCCTGCTAATGGTGGATAGACTGTTCATCCTGTACCGGCTCCAGCTTCAACACCAGATGAGGCCAAGAGTAGAAGAAATGACGGTGGTAGAAGTCAGAAGCTTATATTATTTATTCGAGGGAATGCCATGTCAGGGGCCCCAATTATTAGTGGGACGAGTCAATTGCCGAATCCGCCAATAAGGATAGGCATTACTATAAAGAAAATTATAACAAAGGCATGTGCGGTAACAATAACATTATAAATTTGGTCATCGCCGAGGAGGGATCCTGGTTGGTTTAGTTCAGCTCGAATAAGTAAGCTAAGAGCGGTACCGACTATTCCGGCTCAGGCACCAAATACTAAATAAAGGGTGCCAATGTCTTTGTGGTTGGTAGAGAAGAATCAGCGTGTGATTGCCACAGGTAGGATGGCCGAAATTAGGCGGCGGGTTGTAGCCCCGAAGATAGAGGTTTAAATCCTCTTTTTACCAAGCCCCGTGGTGGAGTACACATTAGATTGCAAATCTCAAGACGCAGATTAACGTCTGCCGGGGCTTTCCCGCCTTACTCGGCTAACGGCGGGAGAGTAGATGAATGCTCGTTGGTTTGGGCGCTTAGCTGTTAACTAAGAGTTTGTAGGATCGAGGCCTTCTCATCTAGTGGGGCCTTAGCTTAATTAAAGTGTCTGAGTTGCATTCAGAAGATGTGAGGTAGAGTCTTGCAGGTCTTAACCAGGGACTAGGAGATTTTAACTCCTGCTTAGAGCTTTGAAGGTTCTTGGTCTAATTTATCCTAAGTCCCTAGGCGGTTAGTATTAGTATGGCCGGGGTGAGGGGTAATAATCCTAGGGCGATTGTTGTTGATAGGGCCAGGGTGAGTGTTGATTGGGTTGTTTGGGTTCGTCATGGTGTCGTGGCATTTGTTGTGTTTGGAGAGATAGTGAGGGTTATGGCGTAGCATAGTCGCAGATAAAAGTATAGGCTTAGTAGGGCAGCTAGGGCCATAATTGTTGCTGTAAGTGGGAGTTCTTGTTTTGTTATTTCTTGTAAAATTAGTCATTTTGGTATAAATCCTGTTAGTGGTGGAAGGCCTCCCAGTGAGAGCAGGGTTAGGGCTGTTGTTGATGCTAGGATTGGGGTTTTTGATCATATTGTTGTTAAAGTGCTAATTTTTGTGGTTGATGTTATTTTTAGTGAGAGGAATGCTGTGGATGTTATAAAAATGTATGTGCCTAGTGCGAGTAGGGTCAGGTGGGGGGCATGTTGTAAAATAATTATTATTCAACCCATGTGTGCGATTGAAGAGTAGGCTAAAATTTTTCGGACTTGGGTTTGGTTAAGTCCTCCTCAGCCTCCAATTAGTGCAGATAGAAGTCCGAGGGATGTAAGTATGAGGGGGTTGATGGTTGGCGCCACTTGAATAATTAATGCGAATGGGGCCAGTTTTTGTCAAGTTGATAAGATTAGTCCTGTAAGCAGGTCAAGTCCTTGTAGCACTTCTGGCAGTCAGAAGTGTATCGGCGCTAGGCCAATTTTTAATGCTAGAGCGGTGATTGTTATTGTAGAGGTAAGGGGGTGGGATAAGTTGTTGATGTCTCATTCTCCCGTAATTCATGCGTTTGTTGTTGTGGCAAATAGAATTATTGCTGCGGCGGTTGCTTGAGTTAGGAAATATTTTGTGGTTGCTTCAACTGCTCGTGGGTGGTGCTGTTGTGCTATTAGGGGGGTAATTGCTAGCGTGTTAATTTCTAGTCCTATTCAGGCGAGTAGTCAGTGAGAGCTGGCAAAGGTTAGGGTGGTTCCTAGTCCTAGGCTAGACAGGAGGATTGCGAGTACGTAGGGGTTCATTGATAGGGGAGGGATTTTAACCGTCATGTTCGGGGTATGGGCCCGAAAGCTTAATTAGCTGACCTTATCATAGAAAGTGGTGTAGAGGAAGCACCAGGAGTTTTGATCTCCTGAGTATGGGTTCAACTCCCTTCTTTCTAGGAACTGGGGGGACTTTAACCCCCATGAGCCACTCTATCAAAGTGGTCCTTAGGAATTCAGGCACGGTTCCTTGTAGCTATAGTTGTGGAGGAAGTCCTGCTAACGCGATTGGGAGGGCGGTGTGTCATAAGACTAGGGCCAGGGTTAGGGGGAGGAAGTTTTTTCAGACTAAGTGTATAAGTTGGTCGTATCGGAATCGTGGGTATGAGGCTCGGACTCATAGGAATATTATTGAGAGGAGTGCGGCTTTAGTCATTAGATTAATTGTTGTTAGTTCTGGAATGTATGGTGTGTGTGATGCGCCAAGGAAGAGAATAGCTGATAGGGTATTTATTAATAGGATGTTGGCATATTCGGCTATAAAGAATAAAGCAAATGGTCCGCCAGCGTATTCTACGTTAAAGCCGGATACTAATTCAGATTCGCCTTCAGTCAGGTCAAATGGTGCACGGTTTGTTTCGGCTAGTGTAGAGATGTATCATATTGCGGCTAATGGTCAGGCGGGGATTAGTAGTCAGATGCTTTCTTGTGTAGTATTAAATATTTGTAATGTATAGCCTCCGGAGAAAATAATAATGGAAAGTAGAATTAGTCCTAGGCTTACTTCATAGGAAATTGTTTGGGCGACAGCTCGGAGGGCGCCGATTAGTGCGTATTTTGAGTTTGATGCTCATCCTGATCCTAAAATAGAGTATACTGCTAGACTTGATAAGGCTAGGACGAATAGAATGCCTAGGTTTAGGTCAGTGACAGGGTGTGGTATGGGTATTGGTGCCCATAGGGTTATGGCTAGGGTTAGCGCAAGTATTGGGGTTGCTAAAAATAGAAATGGGGATGATGTAGATGGGCGGATTGGTTCTTTGGTAAATAGTTTTACCCCGTCGGCAATTGGCTGGAGTAGGCCGTAAGGGCCTACAATATTTGGGCCTTTTCGTAATTGTATGTATCCTAGGACTTTTCGTTCAAGAAGCGTGAGGAAGGCTACGGCCAGCAGAACGGGAATAATATATACGAGTGGGTTAATTAGATGGGTAAGTAGGGTGTTTAGCATAAACTAAGAAGAGGATTTGAACCCCTGGCTGAAAGGGCTTAGGCCTTTTGCAATTACCATGCTCTGCCATCTTAGTGTGGCCTTATTTTGGCAGGTTTTTGGGTCCTCCCTTTATTTAATTTAGTTGTTTTCATTAATTAGGGGTAAGGCGTACTTTTAGCATGGGCCTTTTTTTTCCGGTCCTTTCGTACTAGGAAGAATGACTTTACAGATAGAAACTGACCTGGATTGCTCCGGTCTGAACTCAGATCACGTAGGACTTTAATCGTTGAACAAACGAACCCTTAATAGCGGCTGCACCATTAGGATGTCCTGATCCAACATCGAGGTCGTAAACCCTCTCGTCGATATGGACTCTGGGAGAGGATTGCGCTGTTATCCCTAGGGTAACTTGGTTCGTTGATCGGCCCGGGGGCCGGATCATAATTGGTCAGAATTTCTGTGACTTGGGAGTGTCTTTCTCAGTTTTAGGGTTTAGTCCCAATCCACTTGGAGGATCTTTTGTTCTCCATGGTCGCCCCAACCGAAGGTAAAATTCCACTATCTACTAGGTTTAAATACTTTTTAGTAAGCTGTTTAACGTAGTTGGGTTTGTACCTTAAGCTCCAAAGGGTCTTCTCGTCTTGTATTTTTATACCCGCTTCTGCACGGGTAGATCAATTTCACTGACTTGAAAGGGGAGACAGTTAAGCCCTCGTTTGGCCATTCATACGGGTCTTCATTTAAAAGACAAGTGATTGCGCTACCTTTGCACGGTCAAAATACCGCGGCCGTTAAACTTGTAGTCACTGGGCAGGCTGGACCTCCTATACATAGGGGTTTGCAGGAGGCGATGTTTTTGGTAAACAGGCGAGGCTTATGTTTGCCGAGTTCCTTCCTTTTCTTTTAGTCTTTCCTTGGTGCACTCCAGTGTGGGGTTAACGATTTTAGTGTTGTGGGGTTTTCTTGATTTTATTTGTGTTAACATTGCCCTCTTTTTTTGGGTTCGTTAGTTTCCAGTGGTTAGTCCGATCTGGTTTACACTTGTGCTGGGAGAGGGTTATGTCCTCTTGTTACTCATATTAGCATGGTCTCTTCCATGTTAGCATGGAATGGCCTAATATTATTAGGGGAGTAGGGTTGTTTATCAGTATAATAAATTTTGTGTCGCTCGAGCTTTAACGTTTTCTATTCAGGTGGCTGCTTTTAGGCCCACTGAGGCGACTAGTTTTAAAGAATATGACCCTTATCCTCCTGCTTAAGGTTGTTTCCTCGGTTAAAGGGGCTGTACCCCCTTTAACTAACTCTCGTATTTCTCTTTTTGCTTATTTAGATGTTTCTTGGTTGATTGAAGGGGTACGAGGCTGAACTTCTATTCATTTCTTAGGCAACCAGCTATCACCAAGTTCGGTAGGTCTATCACCTCTACCCGGGGCTCTTCCCACATCTTTTGCCACAGAGACGGGTTGGCCCATTAGGCTGTCCCGGGGTAGCTCACTTGGTTTCGGGGTTTCAAACTAAAGGTCACTTTGCTTGTGTGGTACTGGCTAAATCATGATGCAAAAGGTACGAGGTTTAGGCTCTGCTTTTTTGTGCTTGTATGGGTTGTTTCATTACTCTTTCAGCTTTCCCTTGCGGTACTTTTTCTATTGCTTGAAATTACCTTTTCCGTCTCCCGTACTAAGGTGGAAAAATGGTTTAGCTTATTAGTTTGGGCTTGTGCTGCATTATTTATGTTGTTAAGTTAATTTGGTGATTAAGCTAGCTGTTTGGCTCAGGGTAATCCAACTTGCATGGATGTCTTCTCGGTGTAAGGGAGATGCTTAACTGTTTCAGCCATACCCTGGGTTTGATCCAAGTGCACCTTCCGGTACACTTACCATGTTACGACTTGCCTCCCCTTGTCGGTGCTTTGGTGTTAGGAACATTTGTTGCTGTGTGACAGGGGAGAGTGACGGGCGGTGTGTACGCGCCTCAGAGCCGGGTTCAGAAGGACACTCTATTTCCTTTTTACTACTAAATCCTCCTTCGAGTAATTTTTCAGGGTACTGTTCGTTAGTATTCTATAATAGAAAATGTAGCCCATTTCTTCCCACTTCGTGCGCTACACCTCGACCTGACGTTTTGGAATGTATTCATTTAGCTTACTGTTAGTCCTTCACAGGGTAGGCTGACGACGGCGGTATATAGGCGGGGGGGGGCTAGAAGTGGTGAGGTTTAACGGGGGTTATCGGTTCTAGAACAGGCTCCTCTAGGGGGGTCTAAGGCACCGCCAAGTCCTTTGGGTTTTAAGCTAACGCTCGTAGTACCCTGGCGGACGTTTGTTGTGTAATAACGTCTAGGTTTACGGCTAAGCATAGTGGGGTATCTAATCCCAGTTTGTTTCTTAGCTTTCGTGGGGTCAGGTGGGCTGTGTTAAAGCTACTTTCGTTTATTGGGCTTCGAACATTCAGGAGCGTATGACGGCCAAGAGGCTCTTTGGCTTTAAAGTTTCTGCTCTCCTTAACCACCCTTTACGCCGTGCCTATCGACTCGGGCCTCTCGTATAACCGCGGTGGCTGGCACGAGTTTTACCGGCCCTCTTAGCACTGACTAAGTCAAGTTTTCACTTATGGCTTAATGTCTATCACTGCTGAATTCCCTTGGGGGTGTGGCGTGGCAAGGCGTCTTGGGCTAAAAATGTTAGTGCCTGATGCCTGCTCCTCGTCCTCGGGCGGGGGATTAAGGGCATCCTCACAGGGCTGCGGATACTTGCATGTGTAAATTGTGCTAAAGCTGATAGTAAAGTCAGGACCAAGCCTTTATGCGTGCGGAGCTTTTTAAGGCCCATCTTAGCATCTTCAGTGCTATGCTTTGTTTTAAGCTACGCTAGC